CCTATTTTGTTTGGATTTTTTTCATTTTTTGGATATTGGAATTCATGTTCGTAAAATACCGCGGCGTTTTTCCATTAAGGATTGGCTTTGTTGTCATCCTTTTTGCATTGCCAATGATTTGCGAAGAAATTATGGACCTTTAATTTGGTAGTGCTGCTGATCTTTCTCTATCTACTTCAATTCTTTTTCCATCAATTATGCCACGTTGATTGTCAAAAGAATGAGTCCTGTTCTACCAATCAAAAATCACTATTCTTTGACTTACTTTTCTTTCTCGTTTTTCTATATTTTCAAAGTGATTTGGATTTGAGGGAAACGGAATTTCACCTAAAAATTTTTATGTTAGCGTCCAGTTCCTTGCTCATTTATCTATGCTTTTTTGTCCACGAAACGGGCTTAGAACTTCTAATAACATATTTTTCCTATCTTTTCCTAAATATTATAATAGGAGCAGTAATAGCGGATCTAGAGGTATTTGTCCGATGTACCATGCTTTACGTGACTATCCAAAGTTTAATCGGAATGATTTTGTATTTAGTTAGTCTCCTTACGAATGAATCACTCACTTGTATTTTTAATAAAGTCAAACTCAAGATTTTGATAAGTAAATTAGTCTTTCTTTCCATGACTTTGAATTCTATCAATTTTCATTCTTTTTGGGTCTCCCTATGGCTTCCAACTTTTACATTCCAACTAATAGTTTTTAATATCTATTCTTTTTTTATAACTAAAAACCCCGGGTTACAAACTTTAGAAAGGAAGGAAACCACCTTTCTTTCAAGGTTTGTACTCTATAGTTGTGCCACTTTCATTTTTCTTATGAATCCGCCCACTGCTGTCATCTTAATGAGAAATCCTTTTTTTATCAAAAGCTTACTTGCTCTCATTAAAACTGTGGGCAACCTACGAAGCGTCCTGGGTTGTCTTTTTGTTTTTTTGTTTCTAGGTTTTTTGATTTGAGACGTAATATTGATTATATATTCTATATCGCGTATATTATATAGGGATACTACTCCGGATGTTAACTTACCAGCTGCGGTGAATTTACATTAAGTAGCCGAACGAGTTTTAGTGTGGACAACATTCACTGGCAAAACCATATATATATAGATCTCGTCAATTGGAAGGTGGTAGTTTGAAAAAAAAAGAAACTGGAAAGAATCGCATTTCAAGTGTCTAAGAGGGCCATCACATATCGTATCAAGCTATAGCATTGTTTGTCTCTTGGGTCGGTCGATTCCTGCATAAAGGTAGGGCTGGGCAGTAGCTTTACCCGTTGTCAGAATCGAATGTCACCTTCCGGTGAGGCCATCCCATCTATTCTTCATTTGGAAGGGTGGGGTGGGAAAGGAGAGAGGGAACGCGGGCTCCTTTCGACCAGATTACTAGCTTGAATTCATTCAAAGTCAAGGAACTGGTTTATCAAAAGGGGTCAAGAACTAAAGTCAAGGAATCTGATACCTTCTTCCCTTGGTCTGGGAGGTAGGTTAAGTACGCGTACAACTCTTCCTGGGTTGTATTCGATCACGAATGGCCAAAGAATCGATTAATTAGTAGTATGCCTTATATTTCTTGCCAGAAGACCTCCCCTCCCCCCGTTGACGGGATTTCCGGGCTAGCTCTCTAACTTCGTTTCTACCAATAAGTAAGAAAAAAACGAAACCAAAACAAAAGAAAACACACACGAAATAAAACGGAGCAAAACTAAAAAAAATCCAATTGTTTCAAATTTAAATTAAACTTGCAACTACATAGAACACCGCCCGCTAGACACCAAGCCAAACTCACCAGAGAGGTAGTTCACACCAACTCACTTCGATTAACCCGGACTTAACGGATGCAGCCTTTCCGGTTAACCTAGTTATTAGCTGCGCCCAATCATTATTGCGACATTTTTAGTTCTTGCTGCTGTGATAATTGGTTTCCGTGCTAGGTTGCATGCCCGTCCGAATCTTATTCAATAACTGGGTTCTGCTCCTTCCTAGCGTTACATAGGCTTAGGCTACTTCTTATGCCGGAGCAGAATTCAGGCTTTCGTCTTCGCATTTTCTCTAAGGCCTATTGAACGGACTGCTACATAAGGCTATATTTACCCGCCGCTGATCTGATCCCGCTTTAACCTGGCCTATCGTGAAGAAAGAAAGTCACCTCAAAATGGGCCCCGACCCCTATGCCAAAGCAGTTGAGTGCAAGGAGGTCAAGCAGGGCTTCTTTAACCTTGGGGAGTTCTTCTGAAGCTATGTCCGCTGACGAAGTTGGGGAGCTTGGCCAGTCTCTCTATCGCCCTGACCTTCGAAAGAGAAGGAGGCTGGATTGGAAGATTGAGAGACCCGGGACAGTGCAGGTTTGCAGAGAGGCTAGAGCATTCCCTTCACTAAAATTGAATTGTAGGTAAGATTCACTAGCTAGAAGTTTACTGAGAAGGGTAGAGTTTGCAGTAATCGATGAGAGAATGGTAATGCTAAAGGTAGGAAGAAAGAAGGCTCATTCTATGCTGACCACTTACTATGGCTCTTCTCTTATTTGTTTGATTTTTGAATCTGATTTAAGCCAAGATTAGGCTATCGATTGGAGGAAGAAAGCATGCCTTTGTTGGTCACCATCACCACCATCGTTAACATCGGTACACTCCTAAAAAAGGCCTACCTCCCTTCCATTCAACCAGAGCAGCGATGAAAACAGAGACTAAATTAGCTAAGCAATGCATCAACGGGAGGATTCTGAAAACATCTTCTCATATGACATTCTACTTTGAGCAAGTCACTTATGCCTATTCCTTGATAGGAGAGGGAAAAGCATTAGGCCGGCCAGTACCAGAACGATGATGAATAAGTCTGAGGTGGGTAGGTAGGAATCCGAGGATGAAACTTCTGTTGATGAAAGCATTCATACCAAAATCTCTATCCCCTGCTCATTCTAGGCCAAGCTCTTCCCTTCTTAAAGTACTTTGCCTTCGGCATCTCACTTGAATTGGATAATGTATTAAGCATAGGATCATCCAGAGTCTGTAAAGTCTACCTCTATTTAGCTCTACTGACTTTCTTATACCTATACCAGGAACCCAAGCCCACCTCTTCTTTCTGGTAGTCGAGTGGCTTATAGCTTCTGGACAACAGAAAGACAGAGAAATGACTGTCGATTTCTCTTCTATCCTTTCTTGACTCTGCTGGCATTCATTCTGCCTTCATCTTTTTTTTTCTTAGGGTTGAATGAAAGAAGAAAGGAGAAGAAAGATTTTCTTCGAATGAAAGAAGAGGTACAAAGGAGAGGACAATGAATTTCCTGAAGTGAAACAAGGATCTTCAGTATATGTTGTACAGTTAGAACAGCCTTCACTCACTCATTAAGGCATTACGGTCACGGGCTCATTCCGGAAAAGAATAGCAAGACGGGAACTCAATCAGTCTTAGATTCTCCCCTCAGCCCCTTCCTTTACCGGCCGGAAAAGCTTACTTTTTTCTGCAATTAGAGGGGCCTCTTTTATACTCAATGGCTTTCTCTAAGCAATGGAAGGCGATGCGCTTACTCTGAAAATGGATTGCCCTTTCCTGATTGACCATATCGAAAGGATGGAGGAGAAGAAAAAGCTTTCTCCCACAGGCTCTCCTGTCCCCCAGCAACTCCCACAAAGGCGGAAGAAGACTCCTATCCTCCCCTTCTCAATAGGGCCTTCAGCTAGACTGAACTGACTGTAACTCGCTCAATCGGGCGCATTACCCAATGCTCCCTCCTTGAGCTAGACATTCAACGGCTTCAGAGCTACTGAATGATGAATCTCCAGAAAATGAGCTTAGGAAAGCTAGCCTGCTGACACCTCTCTTTTCTTTGAATGAAAGCATGCCCCGCGGGAAAATAGCAAAAAGAAGCTCTTGCTCTTCTGACCACAAGAATGAATTGTTCTTTCCTATGGTCTTTGACCACTTCCCGTACCCGGCTTCTTGTTAGGATACGCTTTTCTATTGTCCTTCAAGGGCATATTCAGAATCGGATTGATGGCAGAGAGTGCGAAAAGTGATAAATGTTGGAATCCACAGCAGCAAGGAAGGTAGCTCTCGCTATGTCCCCATTGACAGTCTGCACGTGATTCGGTCTTCTTTTCATCCGGAAAACTTGATGAAAAAGAGGAAAGATCTTTACTATTGAGATCTAAAGAGTATGACCTATCAATACGATTGTCTATCTCAGATAAGAAGGTAATATCAATCAAATGCAGCAAAGCAGACTTCTAGCAATTCTTTTAGCTAAAGATCCCCATTGGCTTAGCTATCTTAGAGAAGGTAGGCGGGGGTTTGTTTGGGCGAACTCCCCCATGGTTGACGGATAGATTGCGCTTAGCCGGTCCTTTCCTTACAAATCCATCTCTCTTTTCTCTGCCAATCAGAGTATGGCCTTACTAGACGGAAGGCTGACTAAGGGAAGGAAGTCAGTAGTCTCTTTCACAAACCTCCCGAAGAGTGTCCTTCATGTGTGAGATGAGATTGATCCAGTTTACGGCAGCATTTAAGCAGGAAAGTCATCAGTCCCTCCTTGCCTTGTACCGCCATTGATGGTTTTCTTCTTCATGGAATCTGACAGGTATAGGTCTTCAACAGAAGGGGCTGTTCACAAAGCATCCCGTGGTGCGCTCCGAAAACAAAGCGTCTATAGCATTTTGGATACCCTTCTTCTGATTCTGAGCTGAGGGCAAAGGATGTTGACCCTTGCCTTCACATGATAGAGCTCATACAATCAGTTTACCTCGTGAAAGTGCCTTCGCGCACCTACTTTCCTTCTCCTTGCTTTAGGGCAAAAGTGCCCAATCTACAGAGCATTGAAAGAAGAGCTATGTTGTTACCAATTCCTATCTAACCAGCAAGCCCAACAGCAAATAGAGTTAGGTACCTCTGTGATAGGTAGTAAGCGGAAGGGAAATGCCACTTCTTTTCTTTCGAGACAAAGACCTTTCTTTCCTCATTGCTGGATCGAGAGATTGAAGTCTTGCTGTGACCCGTGCTACCTATTCTAGTGCTCCTAGGGCTGTGGTGCTGCCTGAAGCTCTCCACTCCGATCTCGGAAGGACTAGGCAAGACATAAGAGCTGCTAAAGGCATCGGGCTCAGAGCCGAGTTGCAAGGCGAAAGTAAGTCGCTTTTGCCTTCCCCATAGTCTAGGAGCTTCCCAGCTCTTTCCAATCCAAATAGTGGGAGGACCCTCACATCCCCTTACAAGAAGCTAGGGGAAATTCATCGATCAGTTCAGATCTTTGTCAAGTTAGCTTTACGCAAGCCAGGCCAGTGACACCATTTCAGATAGCTGCTTTGAGAGGGAATCTTTAGATTCGTGCTTCTGAGTCAAGGATTTCTTTACAGAGAGAGATCCCTTCTCAAAGGACAAGAAAAGAAGCTCTAGTTCAATTCAGTGTGCCCTGTCAGGGAGTGAGTTAAGGTAGTCGGTCTGTGAGCGGATTTTGCCGCCTCTTGACCTCTTTGTCTTGGGTTGAGAGAGCCTTGGATTGCTTTCGGCAAGGAACTTTCTCTCTGAAAGATGGTCTTCCAGGCACTTTCCTCATGAAAAAGCGAAAGAACAACAGTCTCATTTCGTGCTTAGGAGGGCATAGCCCCTAGGGCAATCACTCTTGAAGAAGGTGCTCCGGGGAAGGAGGTGCATTGACCTTGTCAGTTCATAACCATTTCTTGTCCAGGGGGGACTTGGGCAAAAAGCATCTTCGTAGGGAAGCCCTTCGCTCATTCGTCGCTCTTGTATTCTCAATCGCATTTTTTCTCTGTGTGGCTACAGTAAGAATGAATTCCTATGCGTCCGCAGCTAATGAATCTGATGCCATTTTTTCTGTTGTAATGCTAGCGAAAGGCTTTAAACGAATCCCTGACTTAAAGGGAATGGGAATAAACAACTGGCTTTCTTCTCCTAGTGCAATCAGTTCTGGCACAAGACAATCCTGATTCAATTCCCGAAAACCTGACACCAGCAGTTTCTTCTGGGCATGTCCCTGAGACTGAGATGAGTGCCAGACTTCCTTCCTGAACTAGATAAAAGAAGCGTTCTAGTGGCCTAAGCTCCAAGTTAGGGACTCCTACCACCGGCTGAAAGTGCCCCATAACGGGCTAGGTTTGTATGAGAAGTAAGTAATGCCGAGTTTCAAGTGGATACTGCTCTTTGCCATTAGAGCACTCTTGTGGAAATGAATCCGATGTGAAGCTGTTCCTCCGCTAGAATAAGGGGGCATGATCGCTGATCAGCAAAGGAAGCAGTCACTGATCTTCGACCACACCCTACGTATGGATGTCTTTCTTACAAAGAAAGAGATTGGAAAGCTCCGACATCGTATTCGCCCTTTGGCTAACCAGAGTCAAAATCAGAGTAAGGAAGCAGCGAATAACTCAAATTCTCAGAAGAGAAGTCGTCTAATCAGGAAATGATAACGGGTCGAATAGCGCTCCAATCGAAGGGCGGGCGGTGGGAGAAATGAGCAAGCAAAGAGACTCACATGTTGGTTCACCAAGTGAAAGAAGTAATTCTACAGAGGTACTGGCTAGAGGACGGGTTACTCTACGCCAAGGGCGGGTTCCTATTCGTTCCCAATTTATGATATAGAATTCCCGTACCTAAAAGAGAATAAAAGAGGCTTCAGCTTCTGTTCTGAAAGGCTGTTTAACCGGTTGAAAGAAGGGAGTAGAGCGGCCCTGGGGGAGACCTTCTGAGGCTCTAAACTAATGCAGGGAAGGACATGACTACGTTAACCAGCCGCAAGGGTGTGCCGAAATGGCACAGTGAGTGAATGGGTAGTATCCCGAGTCGGAAGGAATCTACTCTAAAGTGAGTACCCAGGTTCATTCTCAGGTAGTTTTCTGGCAGTTAGTCCAGGAAGAGCGGTTTGAGATCTCATCCGTAGGTCCATTTGGATGGTACTCTTCATGGCAAACACGAGACTACGGCGGAAGGGACCAGACACCCTCCTGCTGAAGGATCTTCGCATATAGCCGCGGAGGCCAATCTCGCTGTCGTGGCTCCGCCAGCCAACCCCCTTCCTTCCTGCTGTGGCACCTGCAAGAATTACCAACCAAGAGGTGGCTATGATTAGGCAACAAGTGGGAAAAGAGAATCACGATATGATGCCGAGGATGATACAACAGGTGGCTACTGTTCTCAGCCCAATGTACGAGACGGTCACGGGTCTTAAGCCAATTGTCGAGTCAACACTAACTAAAGGCCCATGATAAGTTCATAAGCTTGATGGAAGCACTAAGGGAACGTCTTTCAATGACTTAGTTCTTCCCTGCTTCAGTCAATCAATGCAGAGGTACCTTTAAAAAAGCTTAGTAGCACTACTCTTGCTATAGGTTAGGGCTTCTTTAGCGCATAGCTAGTTTGAAGCTCAAACAACGACTGGGGAATTATCAAGCTGTTCCAATCAATCTTTGTGAGAAGCCTCTGTTCCTATACTATAGTTGGTTTAGGGTAGGGACAAGAGAAGCAGGAATGGTACCAATGGCACTTATCCGGATTCCTCTTTGTCTCCAACTGGGATTAGTGAGACCCGGAAGGTAAAGGCACCAAATCTAACACACTGTTAGGTGACCTGCCATACACGACCTGAAATGGGAACTTCCTAGTAGACCGATTTATCGAACTTTTATAAGCGAATTCTGATTGGGGTATCGCCTGATCCCCCAGTACTGAGTGCTTGCCTTTTCCCCTGCAATACTCCTCAACCTATTTCCCAAACAGCAGTTCACGACTTCCGAGCCTTAGCAGTTTCAATTCCACACCAGCCTTCCTCGGCTTAAAAGTAATCGGATTGACTGCTGATTGACGTGAGGGGGTATATCTTCTTCTATTGATTGACTTCCTGAAAAACTGCCTATTCGTCTTTCCCTTCTTCCTTAGCTGGCACAGCATCAAGAGTAGCTTTAGAACGGTTCCAAGCCATGGAATAAATGCCATCGGTCACACTCCGCCGAGTCTGTCCGGTTTTTTTGAAGAAAGCAAGCAAGGGTTTTGAGCTGTTTTCATCAAATTGAAACCAGTAGTAAACCCATTTGTTGTGCCCTTTTGCCTTATTCTAACAAGTAAACTGATGGTCGATACCGGCGCCACGAGCAGAGTGGCCATTTCATTCAGCACTATCTCAACATACATAAGCCCAGCAGACGTAGACTTCTAATGGGTGATCGCATTCCTCAACTGTAACGGATTCACCCTAGGTGTTCTTCCCTCTGGTCCTCGGCAACCAGCAAGTTTCTCCTTCATCGGACAATCTCGTGCCTGAGGAGGACTCTTACATACAAATGAAAGAGCCAGAGTCCGCCGGCCTTCTTTGCTGTCCATCTGTGTGAGAGGCATTCTTCCACTTCTGGCCCGATTTCTTCTTGTCAATTTCAACCCCTCTGTTGTGCACTAAGAACTTTAGGAAGTTTCCTGCTGTTACGCCAAATGCACATTTTTACGGGTTCATCTTCAAGCCGTGTTCTCGCGCTCAAACACTGTCTTGAGATCAGACAAATAACCCGAACAGGGAAAGACTTCACAACTACATCGTCAATATACACCACCTCTACGATGTTGACAATAAAGTAATGGAAGATGCGGTTCACTGCTCGCTGGTAGGTAACTATAGCGTTATTCAGACCGAAGGGCATCACCTGCCAGCAGAATAGTCCGTCCAACAGCACCCGGACAACGTAACGCTGTTTTTGCCTCGTCCTCTTTGGAGATGAAAAAAGGTTATACCCTAAGTGACCGTCCATGAATGAAAGAATTGATTGCCCATAAGCTCTGTCCACTAACAGATCAGCGATTGGCATTTGGTTCTCGTCTTTTGGTGGGGCAACATTGAGATTCCGGAAATGCATTCTTTCCCCCCAGCCCTTGCTCTGGGCTTTTTGTTGGGGCAAAAATACGATAGATAAGGGGATGCGAACCTTGACGCCCGACGGGCGATAAAGGTAAGGTAAGGGACAGAACCATGTGTGGAAAGATGCAACGAGGAAACCTCTTCCCGTCCCGGTCGAAAGCCGTGCAAGCAAAAACGTTAGAGGATACTGCATCTCGTAACGGTAGAAAGAGGAAAGGCTAAGCGAAAAAGGTTAAGATTGCTTAATGAGTTATGGCCACCAGTCATTCGGATTTCTCCTTACTCATGTCAGTATTCTCACATGGCTAGCCTATATCTCCGCTTTCGCTTCCGTACTCAACCGTCTCTCTCCTTAGTCCGATCTAGCCTCTATTGATTGAGAGGGTTGAAGACTCCTTTTCTTTATTTTATTAATGCAATTTTGAATTCCACGGAACTTTCTCGATTCCAACGCAACTTATCCTTTTGGAGCTGACGTAACAAACTACGCGAGCCTCCCGACGAAGCCAACATAAATCCTATCCGAATAAAAAAAAGAAAAGGCAGTTTCATTATGGTGGTATACCAGCCGCCTGTTCTGGAACTTCCAGTTCCAATCGAAGCATATCTATCCGTAAATGGATTTGTATGTATAGCCACTTCAGTCGTGCTCGTTGTTTCTCTAAAGTATCTTTTTTCTGGGAACATGATCAACAAAAAATTATTATGTTCGCGATTTATCATCCACCTATGCAGAAAATTCTCCAGTTTTCCATTCTCATATGAGGCCGGAAAGTTTATTGGCAACAGGTCGGCACGAAGTGATTCATCATGCTCAAACATGAGGCGATCATTCGTTAGGGACGGTTTATAGATCATCAAATTCCCACAAATGGAATGAGAAGTGGGTCCATGTAAATGATCGAGACCTCGGAAACAACAACGCTCCTTCCCCATATGGAGTTCGGAACCCAAAGGCAATCGTTGAGTGAACTGTATCTTCTTTGTGTTAGTTGACCTAAGCCGCACCATTATGGGGTGGGGCTCGGACTCCGAACCGTACGTGGGGCGAGTTTCTGCCTCATACAGCTCGGGCCGAAGACCGGGGGAAGTTTAGGAGAGATGGGGAGACCCAGCAGCTGCCATATCGGACAAGGATCGAATTAGCAAGCCTAGCAGAGTCCCCTCTAGCAGTAGCACTATAGTCCGTCCTTATTTATTCGCAAGGAAGTAGTAGCAAGTCAAAGGAAAGCGAAAGGTTTGCTCGACTGAGAGAGCAAGTGGTTAGCCGGTCCCTTTCAAGAAAATCCTATTCCAAACAGGGATGTCGGTTCGGCATCATAGACCTCGGATTCTTTTCCGGACATGTGTCCTAGCTCAGAGAAACAGGCTTTCTCACCTTTGGAAGCAGCTCGTAGAATAGAACTGGCAGCTTTCTGACCCGCTGTCACATCTCGAATCGGTACAGCCATTCTCTTGGAAGACCTTCCTCACAGGACTCTCAGCATGCTACCAGTCCGATCTAGCTGCCCGGTAGACCAAATCCAGTAGATAGTGAGGCCTGTCACTGGTGGAGGAAAGAAGACGACGAGCTAGTTACCTTTCAGGCAGTTCGGGTTTCTTGTGTCTGACCTTCCCAATGATTGAACTTTCCCTTAGCGGTGCTCTCTCCTTGCATAGGCATAAGTGATCCGACAGGCACTCTCCGGAACATGAGTTCAGGCATGACGCTCAATAGGGCATTCCTGGTATACTAAAGAGATTCCCGGAAGCATGAGTCCAATCTCTCTTAGACTAGCAAGTCTTCCGAATTCAGTTAGCAGAATTCCCAACTCTCTCTGACTGACTGCATTGGCTGTCTTTCTCTCCCTGTCTTGCAGATTCACAGAGGATGACCTGCAGGTGTATCATCGGGTCCAAGTGGTTGGAAGCTCTGTCTAGGCAGACGTTTTGTTGGAAGTACTCGCTCTGAAATCCTTGAACAAGGTGATCTGCCTGGCTTGCTTGTGAAACTGGGGAGTTAGACAAGGCCAGGCAAGCATCTGACTGGCTCGGTAACTGGTCTCTATCTCCGAGTGAAACTAGGCCAGTCAATCGAGCTTAGAGACAGTGCATGTTTACCTGTGACTAGCTTCTCTCTTTGCTTTCCTTGCTGTGACTGGTTGCTTGCTCTATTGGATTGGCTGTCTTCTCTCTGTGACTAGTGCAATCTTGCATGTGTTCCGCATCTGATGTTACATTTCCGAGTTTTGGATGCTATCTGCAGTGAAACAATTGAGAAGGATTTTGTTATCCTTCTCTATCGGAGAAGTCAGAGAGATCATGCTTTCAGTACATCTCTCTTCTCTCATTGCATGATGGAGAGTGTCCTTTCTTCTCTCATGGATGCTATTGACAGACTGATCTCAATCCCTTTTGGTCTTGATCAGAGAACGGATTAGCATAGCAATCTATGTCAACCCTTTCAAACAGCAATCAGAGTTTCAGAGTTCATGTCGGAGTCTGCTAATTCCACTAGGAGACAGCAAAGATATTGCTTGCTCAGTCTAGGCAGTCAAATCGGAAATGAGATGGGATTTCCATTCGATTAGCCAACAGGAATCTGTCCTTGTTGACTTCCACCGGAAATCCAATCTACCGGTTACGGAAATTCCTAATCTAATCAGGATAGTCTATCTCCGTATAGGGGAAAAGCTCTCCACTCGTTTTTCAAAGATAGGCATGTCAAAATGGAGTGAATGATCGACATATCGCTGCAAAAGTCCTCAATTATAAGTGAGACAGGGCAGACAAGCCAGCAATAGAAGCTATGCCCCAGCTTTTTTACCCAACCAGACCTAGGACCAGCAATGCCTGTCAAAGAAAGAAGTACAGGTTGCCAGTCCACTCATTGCTATCTGATAGCCCTTTTCACTATTTTCACATATAGAATAATTATGCTATTCGGACAATCTTCTTATAGCGAGTCAATGTCGGATAATCTAGCAAGAGCTTCTAGCGCAAGGGAGTACCAGATAGAGCTTCAACAAGTGGGAATCAATACAGCAACAAGTCCGATGTTGAATGAGATAGCTTTCATCTTCCAATCTTTCTGAGCTAAGAAGTTTGAAAGGGGCAGTCTTCCGTGTCACTCGGAAGGCAGATCAAGGTAGATGAACCAATACCAGATGCTTCAAGCCGTTTGGGGATTGACAATGGAAGTTGGTCATTCTCTTCCCTTCCTTTGTAGAACTAGGATGACTAAAGCCCAGCGTCGAAAAAAGATTGACTTTCAAAAAAAGAAAGGAGAGTGGATAGCTGTGATGTGAAAGAAAGGTTAGACAGTTGGGTTGATCGAGATAGGGTTCTATGTCCGGTATCAAGCGAGAGAGAATAGCAGAATACCGATCCGCTACATATGAAGCAAAGCCGGCCTTGCCTGTTGAACTTCTCTCATCCCGGGATTGAGATAGGCAGAGTTCCCGAACCGCTGAGTGCTATCATTATGCCTCCGGTAATAAAAACAATTAGTCCGATCTAGCTGGAAAAGTCGTTCTTTCAGTCATTTGATGCACTGGCTAGCCTAGACTCCCATTCAGGCACTGCCGGGATAGACTGAATCAGGTAGCAGTGACTTTCTAGCAAGAGACTTTTACTGATCTGCCTCTCCTAACGGCTTGTACCGGTATTCT